GGCGGATCCGTTTGCAACCCCTTTGGAAATATTACCTGAATGGTATTTCTTTCCCGTATTTCAAATACTTCGTACAGTGCCCAATAAATTATTGGGTGTTCTTTTAATGGTTTCAGTACCTGCGGGATTATTAACAGTACCCTTTTTAGAGAATGTTAATAAATTCCAAAATCCATTTCGTCGTCCAGTAGCGACAACCGTCTTTTTGATTGGTACTGCAGTCGCTCTTTGGTTGGGTATTGGTGCAACATTACCTATTGAGAAATCCCTAACTTTAGGTCTTTTTTAATTTGATTTAATTGTGAAATAACACGACGTGTGTATCTAGGGAATAGTCGCTTGAAAGCGAATTCTCCCTAGATACATCTATTCAATTCTGAATTTCTTTCGAATATATGAATTGTGCTAAAGATTCAAAACCTATTTTCATCTTAATGAAAAAAAAAGACGAAAAAAAAAAATCCAATAGATTTAAAACTTCTTTTTTGGTAAATCAATTGCGAAATGTTTTTCTAGAATGACCAATATCTGTTTTATATCTTCTAGGCGCAAATGTTCAATTTTCATGAGATCTTCCGGACTGTTATTCAAAAGGTCCAATAATGTATATATATTGGACCTTTTGAGGCAATTATAGACCCTCGGAGAGAATTCTGATTGGTCAATAAAAATCGATTTCAATGCTATTTTTTTTTTGTTTTTTCTGAGTTTATCGTGAAAGGTAAGAGGGGATAAAGGAACCGTGTGTTGATTGTCCTCTAAAGGTAAGTTTTCTTCTTCCTTATGTAAAAAGGGAATAAATAAATCAATCAAATTCCGGCAGGCTTCATGAAGTGCTTCTTTCGGAGTTAAACTCCCATTTGTCCATATTTCGAGAAAGAGTATCTCTTGTTTTTCATTCCCATTCCCATAAGAATGAATACTATGATTCGCATTTCGAACAGGCATGAATACAGCATCTATAGGATAACTTCCATCTTGAAAGTTATGTGGCATTTTGATAAGATATCCGCGATTTCTCTTGATTTGTAATCCAATACACAAATCAATTGGTTCTGTCAAGCTAGCTATATGTTGTGTATTATCAACGATTTCTACATAAGGCGGTAAGATGATATCTTGAGCAGTTACATATCCTGGACCTCTGACACAAATAGACGCGTCACAAGTTCCATATAGATTACTTCTCAATACAATTTCTTTTAAATTCATTAAAATTTCATGGACCGATTCTTGAATACCCGCTATGGTAGAATATTCATGTGGGACGTTCTCAGATTTTACACGTGTGATACACGTTCCTTCTATTTCTCCAAGTAAAGCTCTTCGCATCGCAATGCCTATTGTGTCGGCTTGACCTTTCATAAGTGGAGACAGAATAAAGCGTCCATAATACAGACGTTTACTGTCTTCTCTTGATTCAACACACTTCCACTGTAGTGTCCGAGTAGATACTGTTACTTTCTCTCGAACCATAGTAATATTATTTGATTTGATTGAATCATTTATTTCTCTTGTTTCTCTTGAAATTTCTTCAATGTTCATTTCTACACACGTCTTTTTTTCGGGGGTCTGCAACCATTATGTGGCATAGGGGTTACATCCCGTACGAAAGTTAATAGTATACCACTTCTACGAATAGCTCGTAATGCTGCGTCTCTTCCGAGACCGGGACCTTTTATCATGACTTCTGCTCGTTGCATACCTTGATCTACTACTGTACGAATAGCATTTGCTGCTGCAGTTTGAGCGGCAAAGGGTGTCCCTCTTCTCGTACCCTTGAATCCACAAGTACCCGCTGAGGACCAAGAAACCACCCGACCCCGTACATCTGTAACCGTGACAATGGTATTATTGAAACTTGCTTGAACATGAATAACCCCCTTTGGTATTCTACGTGCACTCTTACGTGAACCAATACGTCCATTTCTACGTGAACCAATTCTCGGTATAGCTTTTGCCATATTTTATCATCTCATAAATATGAGTCAGAGATATATGGATATATCCATTTCATGTCAAAACAGATTCTTTATTTGTACATCGAGTCCTTTAGTGAGTCTGATTATCCTTGTCTTTGTTTATGTCTCGGGTTGGAACAAATTACTATAATGCGCCCCCGCCTACGGATTAGGCGACATTTTTCACAAATTTTACGAACAGAAGCTCTTATTTTCATATTTGTCATTCCTTATCTTAATTCTGAATCTACTTCTTGAAAGAAAATAAGTTTCTTTCCATTTTTCATCTCGAATCATATTGAATAAAAACCACCTAATCCTTCCAATCCTTGTTGCGAAGTCGATAAATTATACGTCCTCTGGTTGAATCATAACGACTTACTTCAATTTTGACTCTATCTCCTGGCAGTATCCGTATAAAACTACGCCGGATCTTTCCTGAAACATAACCCAGGATCAGATCTTCATTATCTAACCGAACCCGGAACATACCATTGGGAAGCGATTCAGTAATTAAACCTTCATGAATCCATTTTTGTTCTTTCATTCCAGGTAAAGCCTCCTTGAAGTATCAACTAATGGAGGAGGAACGATATTAGACAACTCGTCCCTTTTCTTTTTTTTAGAAATAGGAAGAAGTTTCGGATCCAATTTGGATATTAAAAGGATTACCATATATAACACAAAATTTCTCCGCCGATTCCTTCGAGTCGAGCCTCTCGGTCTGTCATTATACCTCGAGAAGTAGAAAGAATTACAATCCCCATCCCACCTAAAATTCTAGGAATTCGTTGAGAGTTAGAATAGATTCGTAGACCGGGTCGACTGATCCGTTTTAAATTTAAAAAATTTCTATAGAGTCTTTTCCTATTCCTTCTATGCCGCAGGCTTAAAACCAAAAAAGATTTGTTTTTTTCTCGATGTTTTCTAACGTTTTCAATAAAACCTTCTCGGAAAAGTATTTTAACAATATTTTCGGTAATATTAGTAGATGCGATGCGAACCACTCTTTTTCTATCCATATCAGCATTTCGTATAGAGGTTATTATCTCAGCAATAGTGTCCCTACCCATGGTGAACTAAAATTATGGGTGCCCCAAAATTGGATATAATCAACATGTTTTTCTTTTTTTTTTTTTACTTATTTGTTTTATGAATATGAATTATTAAAGGTATATGCGTGAGACACAATCTACTAATTAATCTAGTTCTTAATCTATTTCTTTCAAATACCCACTATAAACATATCAGTGATCTCATTTTATAATACCTCGGGAGCTAATGAAACTATTTTAGTAAAATGGAATTGTCTCAATTCCCGGGGAATCGCACCAAAAATTCTAGTTCCTTTTGGATTTCCTTCTTGATCAATCACAACCGCAGCATTGTCATCATATCGTATTATCATACCGCTGTCACGTTTAAGTTCTTTACAGGTACGAACAATTACAGCTCTGACTACTTCTGATTTTTCTAGGGGCATATTTGGTACTGCTTCTTTGATCACAGCAACAATAACGTCACCAATATGAGCATATCGACGATTGCTAGCTCCTATGATTCGAATACACATCAATTCTCGAGCCCCGCTGTTATCTGCTACATTTAAATGGGTCTGAGGTTGAATCATATCAATTTTTTAGTCTATTCTTCCAATGCAAAGGATGAAGAAAAAAAGGAATATTTTTTGTCCAAAAAAAGAAACTTTCATCCCCAAGATTCATTTCTGTTGGTTCTACATTTTTATCCTGAAATAATGAATTGAGTTCGTATAGGCATTTTGGATGCTGCTATTGAAATAGCCCTTCTAGCTATATTTTCGGTTACTCCACCCATTTCGTATAGTATTCGACCTGGTTTAACAACAGCTACCCAATATTCAGGGGATCCCTTTCCCGAACCCATACGTGTTTCAGCGGGTCTTACTGTAACCGGTTTGTCTGGAAATATACGGACCCATATTTTTCCACCACGGCGTGCATTTCGTGTCATTGCTCGTCGACCTGCTTCAATTTGTCTAGATGTGATCCAAGCAGGTTCAAGTGCCTGAAGAGCATATTTACCGAAACAAATATGATTGCCTCGATAAGATATTCCCTTCATTCTTCCTCTATGTTGTTTACGGAATCTAGTTCTTTTGGGGTTATAGTTGATGGTTGTTTCACAATTCCATCTCTACTACAGAACCGGACGTGAGAGTTTCTTCTCATCCAGCTCCTCACGAATAAAAGGATTAAAAACATTTAATTGAAATGATTAACATTTTTTGTAAAAAATCGTTTTTTTTAGAACGTTCTAAAAAAAACGATTTTTTGTTTTGTCCTTTATCCAAGTTTAGCAACTAAAAAAATCGTTTTCGCGGGCGAATATTTACTCTTTCAATCTCTATTTCATTTGTAGGGCTCGTTCGTGACTTCTCCCAATAGATGAATTAATCTCCGGTTCATTTCGCCATCCCGACTAGTGAATCATTAAGATTCATTTTTTCAATAAAATCTTTTGCATGCACAGGTTCCATCGTTCCCATCGCTTCGTACTTAATGATTAGGTCCGAATTCTACAATGGAGCTCATAATCCAATTTGTTCCTGAGTCAATCTTCTTAGTCTTTATTGGCTCCAAGCTCTTTATTTTTTTCTTGATTCATTTAATATTTAATTATGGATGAATCAATTAGTATTGATGCTTTATTACACTGTCTTTTATGAGATGACTCGTAGACCTTACATATTGGAATTCTATATCATTGATATTCTTTTTCTCTCTTTCTCTCATCCTTCCATTTATCCACACCTTTACTTCTTTCATTTTGTTTTACAACTTCTAATTAAAGTTTATGCAAAAAAAAATTTCAGTTGCTACAAAGATATGACTGATTTATCATATCTTGACTGGTTCTTTATATCCAGATAATACGAAGTGATGAGTTGTTTATTAGTTCATACTATGGGGCTGGTCCTTTTTTAATCCTAACCCTAAAAAATCAACGAGTCACACACTAAGCATAGCAATTATATCAAATGGTCAATTGAATTTTTAT